TGCATCATTAACCATTGGGATTGGAGAGCAGGTACTACTATTTCGGATTGATGCATTTCAGTTAAAAGACCCGAAGTAGCAAAGCCTTGGGTAAAAATAGTACTTGGCGCGGTTATTGTGCTTAAATAATTTTTATGTTTTTTAAAATACGGAACCATATGAATAACGGAGAAACTCCATGAAAGAAAAATTAATGATTCATATAAATCACTTAACGGGAAATGTCCCGAATAAATCCAACGAGTGACTAATAAGCCTGTTATACAGAAAAAAGTAGCTATCATGCCTTTTTCTGACGAATCATATAGTCCTACGATTTCATCGACCGATAAGCTTATCAAAAAAATAGTAATTACTATTGAAATGATCGAAAAGGATATATGAGTTAATATATGTTCTAAGGTGGAAAATATCATAAATTTATTTTTATTAAAATGAAAAAGTGGGGTAAACCAATTCTACGGAATTGAAATCAGGAATTGAATTTATTATAGGACTTATTCCATTTGTTTTAGAAGATGCCATGCCGCCACTCGGACTCGAACCGAGATGCTCTAGCACTGCTTCCTAAGAGCAGCGTGTCTACCGATTTCACCATAGCGGCGTACTCGAAATAATAATAATCTATTATTATTTAATCGTCGAGATTGAAGGAGTCAATTAAATATTTTTTTTTTCATTTTCATTCAAAGTGATGAGAAAAAACTCGTTTCGTTTCAATATGGATTGAAGCGTTCCCCATAAAAATCTTTATTATCATTTCATTTTTTAATTTTAAAATTCATTTCTCATTTATCTGATTTTATAAATCGAAGATGCACTTTTTTTATCAATGAACAAAAAAAGTCTTTTTATGGATCACAGTACAGTGTGACATTCAAAATTTTTTTATTTAACTATTTGTAGAGCTTTATATTAACCCTTAGGCCTTAGGTTGGTTTTTCGTCATGTAAAGAATTTTATTTAGGATTTCGAAAACTAATTCGATATTGGACTGAACTGAACATTTTGTCTAAGAAAAAACTTTTTTTGTAATTTTATTATTTATTATGATGATATGACAGATAATTGTACCGATGAGGAAAATAAGAATCCCCACCGGATAAAACATATTCAAAAAAAAGTGAAACCTTGTATCTTTTTTTTTTTTTAAAAAAAAAAAAGTACCATTTTCAGATTAAGATTAGTTAATCTAGTGTTTGACTATTTAATTGTCGTACAAAAAAACTTTTTGAATTCCCGGTAGAAAGAGACTTCGCTAAGGAAAAAGCTTTCAACGCTGCCCGATATACCTTCTTTTTCCAAATGTTTTTACGAATACGTTTTTTTGATATAGAAGTACTTTTTTTTGGAACTGCCATTAAAAATTTGAAAAAAAGTTATTCATTTCTCTAGTTGAATGTGAAAGACATCTATTGGTCAAACAATTCCATTTTTTCTTTTTTTTATATCTCTGTCTATTTTCGTCGTGCTATATTTATACATGTAACAAAATACACCGAAAAGTTCAAAAAAAACCAATCCTTACCTAACAAATTCCAAATTACTGAAATTACTTTAGTTTTTTATTAGTTGGTCAAACTCAAAAGAAAAGAACGAGTACACATTTTTTGGATTTAAAAATTGGAATTAAACTAGTAGTTAATCAAAGAATACATGATTTTCTAAAAGTTATTTTAGTAATTTCGTCTTTTCTTTTAATTCTATTTCTTCTCCCTGGTATTGAAAGAAAAGTGTGGGATATTCTAGCGTTTTCTACAAAGAAAAAAAATATCTTTTATTCGAATGGAGTATAATCAGTTCTATCATGAATTAGTTAATGATTATGAATAAACGAACTAATAAAAAAAACGAGTTCTTTTTTTTATTGCGCCCGTTTTGGTATGGACCATCCTATTATTTCTATCAAAATAAAGTAATGTATTAACTACTCGATTTTGGTGTAATTATTTGCTCTATGCATATAAATTATCCTAATACGTAATAATAATTGAATCTTTTTCTTCATTTTCATAAAAATTTTACTTAATATTCAATATTAATAAAATGAATTATTGTCTTATTTCATTTTAAATAGAAATAGTAACTTGATCATATTCATATCATTTGACCAATTCGAACTTCTTGATTTGAATATTTGAAATATTGGTTAAAGAAGAAAGATTCAGAATAATTAGGAATAGAAAATTCTATTTAAGTATTCCATATCTTGATTTTTTATTGAACCTATAAAAAGATATAAGAGCCGGTGAATTATAAAGAATTAATTAAAAATAAAAAGGTTTTTTTATGGAATATACATATCAATATTCATGGATTATCCCCTTCATTCCACTTCCAGTTCCTATGTTAATAGGAGTGGGACTTCTACTTTTTCCAACGGCAACAAAAAATCTTCGCCGTATGTGGGCTTTTCCTAGTATTTTCTTGTTAAGTATAGTTATGATACTTTCGGTCTATCTATCTATTCAGCAAATAAATAGAAGTTTTATCTATCAATATGTATGGTCTTGGACCATTAATAATGATTTTTCTTTCGAGTTCGGTCACTTAATAGATCCACTTACTTCTATTATGTTAATATTAATTACTACTGTTGGAATTTTGGTTCTTTTTTATAGTGACAATTATATGTCTCATGATCAAGGATATTTGAGATTTTTTGCTTATATGAGTTTTTTCAATACTTCCATGTTGGGATTAGTTACTAGTTCGAATTTGATACAAATTTATATTTTTTGGGAATTAGTTGGAATGTGTTCTTATCTATTAATAGGTTTTTGGTTCACACGACCTAGTGCGGCGACTGCTTGTCAAAAAGCGTTTGTAACGAATCGTGTAGGCGATTTTGGTTTATTATTAGGAATTTTAGGTCTTTATTGGATAACCGGTAGTTTTGAATTTCGGGATTTGTTCCAAATATTGAATAACTTGATTTATAATAATCAGGTTCCTTTTTTATTTCTTACTTTGTGTGCCTTTCTTTTATTTGCAGGTGCAGTTGCGAAATCGGCACAATTCCCCCTTCATGTATGGTTACCTGATGCCATGGAAGGCCCTACTCCCATTTCGGCTCTTATACATGCCGCTACTATGGTAGCAGCGGGCATTTTTCTTGTAGCTCGACTTCTTCCTCTTTTTATAATCATACCTTACATAATGAATTTCATATCTTTAATAGGTATAATAACAGTATTATTAGGAGCTACTTTAGCTCTTGCTCAAAAAGATATTAAAAGAGGTTTAGCTTATTCTACAATGTCTCAATTGGGTTATATGATGTTAGCTCTAGGTATGGGGTCTTATCGAGCCGCTTTATTTCATTTGATTACTCATGCTTATTCAAAAGCATTGTTGTTTTTAGGATCCGGATCAATTATTCATTCAATGGAAGCTATTGTTGGATATTCTCCAGATAAAAGTCAGAATATGGTTCTTATGGGAGGTTTAAAAAAGCATGTACCAATTACAAAAACTGCTTTTTTAGTAGGTACACTTTCTCTTTGTGGTATTCCCCCCCTTGCTTGTTTTTGGTCCAAAGATGAAATTCTTAATGATAGTTGGTTGTATTCACCTATTTTCGCAATAATAGCTTGTTCCACAGCAGGATTAACCGCATTTTATATGTTTCGAATCTATTTACTTACTTTTGAGGGACATTTCAATGTTCATTTTCAAAATTACAATGGTCAAAAAAGTAGTTCCTGCTATTCAATATCTCTATGGGGAAAAGAAGTGCCAAAAACGATTAAAAATCATTTTTGTTTATTAAGTTTATTAACAATGAATAATAATGAAAGGGCTTCTTTTTTTTCGAATAAGACATATCAAATTGATGGTAATGGAAAAAACAGGATACGCCCTTTTATTACTATTACTAATTTTGTCACTAAAAATACTTTCTCTTATCCTCATGAATCGGACAATACCATGTTATTTTCTATGGTTATATTAGTGCTATTTACTTTGTTTGTTGGGGTCGTAGGAATTCCCTTTGCTTTTAATCAAGAAGAAATTCATTTGGATATATTATCTAAATTGTTAAATCCGTCTATAAACCTTTTACATCCGAATTCAAATAATTCGGTGGATTGGTATGAATTTGTGACAAATGCAAGTTTTTCTGTCAGTATAGCTTTTTTCGGAATATTTATAGCATCTTTTTTATATAAGCCTATTTATTCATCTTTACAAAATTTGAACTTACTAAATTCGTTTTCTAAAAGAGGTCCTAATAGAATTTTAGGGGACAGAATAAGAAATGGGATATATGATTGGTCATATAATCGTGGTTACATAGATGCTTTTTATACAATATCCTTAACTCAGGGTATAAGAGGACTAGCTGAACTAATTCATTTTTTGGATAGACGAGTAATTGATGGAATTACGAATGGTTTCGGTCTTACAAGTTTCTTTTTCGGAGAAGGTATCAAATATGTAGGGGGCGGTCGCATCTCTTCTTATCTCTTATTGTATTTATTGTTTGTATTAATTTTTTTATTAATTTATTCCTTTTTGTTTTTTTTTGTAATTTGAATTTTTTATAAGTTCTATTTTTTTTTTTTCAACAAAAAAAAATGAAATTCTTATTCTATTTAATAGTTGGAATAATTAATTTCTTATTTAAAATTTCTTATTTAATTTATTTTTTTTGTTTTTCAAACCATAAAAAAAATGGATCTTCTTTCAATTTAAATATTTCGAACTTCGAATTCTCTTTATTTTTATTCCTATCCATATAAGAAGTTTTATAAACTTGGCTATCTTTATAGAATGTCTCTTGAAAGTTGAATTCATCCCTTGTTTTTTCCTTTTCATTCACTCGGATCTCTTCCCTTTCATCGATTTTGTCCGGATCCTCCTTTTCTTCCGAAAAAAGAGAAGGATCTTCTTCGGTGGATCCCTCTTGTTCCTGTTTAGTCCCCTTCGTTTCGAAAGTTGTTTCTATTTCTACATCTGTTTCTTCCTCGCCTTCCCCCCTTTCTTCCGTTTCTGAG